CAGATTGCGGTTCAAGTTAGTGAAGCTCTTTCAGTCTAATTTGATCTAAGAAAAATAAGGACGAAATCACGCTCTGTAGGATTTGAACCTACGACATCGGGTTTTGGAGACCCGCGTTCTACCGAACTGAACTAAGAGCGCTTTCTTATCAGAAAAGACAAGAATGTAAAGACACTTTTTTAACCCCAATTTAATGAACGATTATATATTAATATAAAATATAATTGGAATCGATCTTAATTAATCCCTCGTTACTGCTCAACGAAGAAGTAATAGGTAGGGATGACAGGATTTGAACCTGTGACATTTTGTACCCAAAACAAACGCGCTACCAAGCTGCGCTACATCCCTACAATTGTCTACAGTGTCATTGTATAGAATTCCTATCTTGTTTTCCACATCGTTATTTCCTCCATTGATATATACAATTTTTATGGGCATTTCGTCTTTTTGGTCCCATTTAACATATAATAATAGTAAAAGAAAAGTCTTATTTACGTATGAGATACGGAACGGAACCTGTCGTAAAAATAAATGAGTAGTTTTCGGGAATGCTCGGGACGAAAGGGACGTTTTTTTTTTATGTTTTAAGAAAAATTTGATTTACCCGATAGTTATATATTTCAATTTGAATTAGGGATTCCGTGTACAAGGTTCTTAACTGCATATGCATCTGATCATATATGTATTACCATTTTAGATTACAATAAAAAAAGGAAGGAGATTTTTCAATGCGAGATCTAAAAACATATCTTTCCGTGGCACCGGTATTAAGTACTCTATGGTTCGGGTCTTTAGCAGGTCTATTGATAGAGATTAATCGTTTTTTCCCAGATGCGTTGACATTCCCCTTTTTTTGATTCTAGTTATTGATACGATACCAAATAACGAAGATTCGAGATAAAATTAAATATTTGTGACTAATCCTTTGCCCCCTTTTTCTCTTTTTTCCTTTTAGAATAAAAGGGAGGAAAGAGAAAAAAGAAAAGGTGTATTCAACAGCTTCGAGACTTGGGTTCAAGTTTGAATTAAATAAATTATTAAATTAAAAAAAAACTAGGGATTAACTAGGGATGGAGGTAGAATAAACAGGGTGGGGACTAGATCTAGGACAACACTCTTATACAAGGGGTACTTAAATGTAAATTAAATACTGTGATTTGAAATAAAGTTTAGAATTTTTTTAGTATATTGATATTGATTGCAGGGAAATTTTTCATAATTTGATTTCAAGTTAATAACTTATATTTTTCCTTCCTTTCTTCTTCTTCGTTTCGGATCTAAAATAGAAGAGTTGAGCAAATCAAAAATCCAAAGGGGGTTCATGGCCAAGGGGAAAGATGTCCGAATAACGGTTATTTTGGAATGTACCGGTTGTGTTCGAAACGGTGTTAATAAGGTATCAACGGGTATTTCCAGATATATTACTGAAAAGAATCGTCACAACACGCCTAATCGATTGGAATTGAGAAAATTCTGTCCATTTTGTTACAAACATACGATTCATGGGGAGATAAAGAAATAGATCGAATCGAGCACATGTATGTAACCCTTCCTTGGAAGGGTAAAAATGACATTATATATAGAACATAGTTAAATATTCTATATATAATGTTCTATATTCTATATATAACATAATTAAATATAAACAAACCAAATCCTATTTATTCTAATTCATTTTAGATCCGACCGAAATAGGATTTTCGGGATAAGGAATAAACTAAACAAACCATGGATAAACCCAAGCGACCTTTTCTTAAATCCAAGCGATCTTTTCGTAGGCGTTTGCCCCCGATTCAATCGGGGGATCGAATTGATTATAGAAACATGAGTTTAATTAGTCGATTTATTAGCGAACAAGGAAAAATATTATCTAGACGGGTGAATAGATTGACCTTGAAACAACAACGATTAATTACTATTGCTATAAAACAAGCTCGTATTTTATCTTTGTTACCTTTTCTTAATAATGAGAAACAGTTTGAAAGAACCGAGTCGACCACCAGAACTGCGGGTCTTCGAGCCAGAAATAAATAGGCTTACTCTTTCGTTACTTGAATAAAAAGTAAAATCCGAACTAAAACGCAGATTGATGTTTTGTTCGAAAAATATGAAAATATGAAAAATACGTATTTAATTATCGTGTTGTAAGAAAAAAAGAATCGGGTAAGAATAAATATTTTTTTGAGTGTGTTCATTCATTTTGACTTTACCCTCCCGGAGTTCATTCTCCGGGGAACTCCGTTTAAATTATTCCGGTGGATTCTTTCCAATCTACTTCTTTTATGATCTCATTGGAAATCATATAAAGACAATTTTTATTTGATATAGCTATTTGTGCAAGTATTTTACGATTAAGAAGCACCTGTTTCTTATATAGGTCATGTATTAATCTACTATAACTATAGGATACCCCCATTTCACGAATTACTGCGTTTATTCGAGTGATCCACAAACGGCGAAAATTTCTCTTTTGCTTATCCCTATCCCGATGAGACGAAACCAAAGCTCTTATTTTCTGTTGAGTAATTGTTCGAGTAAGTCTTGAATGAGCCCCTCGAAAGCTTGATGCAAATAAACGAATTTTTGTTCTACGTCTCCGAGCTATATTTCCCCGTCTAATTCTGGTCATTGAATAAATGAAACTTTGACGAATAACTAATAGATTTCCTTTCTTTCAGTTATTCTTTTTCCCTTTCCTAGTCTATTAATAACAAAGCTTTTTTCCAATGTATAAACTAAAAATTCCAATGACTTTGGCTACTATAACCTTCCCGACCACTATTTTTATTTTTCTAGACATTTCACTTCGAAATAAGAAATTATATTTTACTAGGTATCAAAATATAATAAAATATAAATAGATAAAGAAATAGTGGCTTCCTTCGTTTATATGGTTACTTATTAAACGGTGAGGTTTTCTCTATACACCGGAGCCTTTACTTTATTTAATCAATGTTATTGGTAACTTGTATAGTTCACATTCTTTGGCTCTACCCATGAATTATCCAGTAATAGGTCTTTCACGATTAGATCTACTTACACAGTAACGGTATTTAATTATGAAAGTTGGCTGGGTAGCTAACCCTGTTAGTCCGTTCTTGCAAGAGGGGCCTAAGTTTTCTGTTTTTATTTTTAAATAAGATTTTCTCCGCTTAATGGATAACCATTTGTTACCAATGGAGAATTGCTTCTCATCTTAAATTGAGGTGATTGGATTTGCACCAACGGAAACCATAAATTTCATACACAATAGAATGGGTATATTTTTTTATACTGAATTGAACGGACTTCTTTTTCTATTCTATCCTATTCCCCGGTACTGATCATTGATCATTGATACTATAAAATCTGTATCCCAGCTCATGATCTGAACGAGTCGCACATACACCCTAGTACATGTTCCTCGACGCTGAGGGCATCCCCGAAGTGCGGGGGATTTTGTGACATTTCTGATTGGCTGTCTTGTATTTCTAATAAGTTGTTTAATAGTTGGCATGTTGAATCATATCATATAAATAATGGGCTGGTTTAGATCGATCCTAACCTGATGATTTTAAATTACTTCTATTTAATTTTCTAGTAAATTCAGCAAAAATCTAAAATAGGAAATCGAGAATTTGAGCGAAAAAAATCCGGGCTTTTTCACTCAACCACCGCTACAAGATCAACAATTCCATAAGCTTGGGCTTCTGTTGCTGACATAAAAACATCTCTTTCCATGTCTTCCGAGACAACCCATAAGGGTTTGTCCGTTCTTTGTACATAAACCCTTGTTAGGGTTTCACGCAGTTTTAGCAGCTCTTCCGCTTCCAGGATAAATTCTCCCGTTTGTGCCTCATAAAAAGAACTAGCAGGTTGATGAATCATTACCCTGATGGTATAACAAAAGAGGGGTTCCTCTATTTTGCATGATGAATAGAAAAGAAAGATAAAGAATAAAAAAAAGATAGAATTGAGCAACCACAACCGTACAGGCATCTTTTATGCATTGCATACGGCTCTATAATAAAATTAACCTTTACCTTCAAAAAAATAGGATCTATCAGACCCAGATCGGTAAATGATCAAATTACCACCCTTCCTTTCGTAGGCGTTCAAAAATACTATGATGGTTCCGTTGCTTTATATATATTTAATATTATTTGGTTTGTCTGTGTTTCAGCAATCCCAAAGTTGCTTTTTGTAAAATTAAGGAAAAAATAATCTTGTTTTTTATTTTCTGAACTCTTTCAGAACACAACTAAGCCCCTCGGTGTGAAAATAAAAAAGTTTGTGACGCTGAACTGGAATCTCCAATAAAAAAAAAGGAAATCCCTTTTATCTCATACTACTCTCTCGATACATAATCAAATGTTTTGAAAAAAACAATAAAAATTGTTTTATTTTGATATCGAATTCAAAGTGCCATGCTATTATTACTTTATTACTTAATTTATTACTTAATATTAATATGGCGAAGGCATAGTCTTATTTTTTTCTCTCAAATAAAAACCTCATTGGCGCCAAGCGTGAGGGAATGCTAGACGTTTGGTAATTTCTCCTCCGGCCAAGATAAAAGATCCCATTGAAGCGGCTAATCCCATGCATATTGTCTGTACATCTGGTCGCACAAATTGCATTGTATCATAAATAGCCACTCCAGGGATAACCCATCCGCCGGGAGAGTTTATAAACAAATAGAGATCTTTGGTATCATTCTCGATACTGAGATATACCATAAGACCAATAAGTTGGTTCGAGATCTCGCTATCAACCTCTTGTCCTAAAAAAAGTAATCTTTCTCGATAAAGTCGGTTGATTAGGGTAAAATTAGATCCCTTACGAGCCGTACAGGCGCCTTTTGGTGCATACGGTTCAACAAAAAATTGCAAAAAAAATCAATGTGCAGATTCCAACCCTCTTTCTTTTTTCATATTCGTAGAAGGCTCTTTCTGACTTCAAACGAAAGGACTTTTCTTCGATTTTTCAAAAAAGACAGGTTTTTACTCCTTTTCGTA